TCCATTTCAATTTCAAATTTACTTTTTAGTAATTTTTTTTAATGCTTTTTCTATTTTTTTTCTAGAATGTCTAATATCTTTTTTAGATCTTCTATGTGAAAATGTTCAATTTTTATAAGGTCTTCTTGACTGTTATTCAAAAGGTCCAATAATGTATGTATATTGGACTTTTTGAGACAATTATAGATTCTGGGAGGCAATTCTAATTGGTCAATAAAAATATATTGAAATGCTAGTTCTTTTTTTTTTTTTCTTAGGTTAACTAATCTATTATGAAAAGGAAAAAGGGGTAAAGTAACTTGATGTTGATTGTTCTCTAAATAGAACGTTTCTTCTTCTACATGTAGAAAAGGAATAAATAAATTAATCAAATTCCGGGAGGCTTCATGAAGTGCTTCTTTAGGAGTTAAACTTCCATTTGTCCATATTTCTAGAAAAAGAATCTCTTGTTTTTCATTCCCATTCCCATAAGAATGAATACTATGATTCGCGTTTTGAACAGGCATGAATACTGCATCTATAGGATAACTTCTGTCTTCAAAGTTATTTGACATTTTTAGGCTATACCCGCAATTCCTCTCGATTTTTAATCCAATACACAAATCTATTGGTTCCGTTAAGGTAGCTATATGCTGTGTATTATCAACTATTTCCACAGAGGGCGGTAAAATTATGTCTCGAGCAGTTATATATCCGGGACCTTTGACACAAATAAGCGCGTTGCGCGTTCCGTATAGATTACTTCTTAATACAATCTCGTTCAAATTCATTAAAATTTCATGTACTGATTCTTGAATACCTACTATGTTAGAATAGTCATGTGGTATGTTCTCAGATTTTGCACGTGTAATACATGTTCCTTCTATTTCGCCAAGTAAAGCTCTTCGCATCGCAATGCCTATTGTGTCGGCTTGACCTTTCATAAGTGGAGACAGAATAAAGCGTCCATAATAAAGACGCTTACTGTCTCTTCTTGATTCAACACACTTCCACTGTAGTGTCCGAGTAGATACTTTGACTTTCTCTCGAACCATAGTAATTTTATTTGATCAGATCATTGAATCGTTTATTTCTCTTGAAACCCTTTCAGCTTTTATTTAGTTCTATACACGTCTTTTTTTAGGGGGTCTACAACCATTATGTGGCATAGGGGTTACATCTCGTACGAAACTTAAAAGTATACCGCTTCTACGAATAGCTCGTAATGCTGCATCTCTTCCCAGTCCAGGGCCTTTTATCCTTACCTCAGCTCGTTGCATACCTTGATCCACTACTGCTCGAATAGCATTTCCTGCTGCGGTTTGAGCAGCAAAAGGTGTTCCTCTTCTTGTACCCCTGAATCCACAAGTACCCGCGGAGGACCAAGAAATAACCCGACCCCGTACATCTGTAACGGTCACAATGGTATTGTTGAAACTTGCTTGAACATGAATAACTCCCTTTGGTATTCTACGTACATTTTTACGTGAACCACTACGTGTATTTTTACGTGAACCAATTCTTAATATAGGTTTTGCCATATTTTTTCATTTCACAAGAAATATATGGATATATCCATTTCATGTCAAAACGGACTTTTTTGCCAGCTCCTTGGAAGTGCCCTTTCCTTTATTTTATTTCCTTTAGTAAGATTATCCTTGTCTTTGTTTATGCCTCGGGTTGGAACAAATTACTATAATTCGTCCCCTCCTACGGATTAATCGACACTTTTCACAAATTTTACGAACGGAAGCCCTTATTTTCATAGTTATTTTTCCTTAATTCTGTGAATATACTTATTGTTTTGTTGGACGAAAGAAAGGTTTCTTGATATTTTTGAATCTTTAATTGTATCTTCGTGAAAGGAATGTTGAAATTGAAAAAACCACTTACTCTTTTGAATCCTTGTTATGGAGTCTAGAAAGCGGCTGTCCCCTGATTAACTTATACCTAAGAACTTGCTAAAATTTTTTATTTTTAGCAGGGGTGGTATTACACAACCCCCTTTTTTCACAACACAAATGGTAAATTCCGGATATCCAATTTTTATATTAGAAGGATTACCATATATAACACAAAATTTCTCCACCGATTCTTTTTAGTCTAGCTTCTCGGTCTGTCATTATACCTTGAGAAGTCGAAAGGATTACAATTCCTATTCCGCCTAAAATTCGTGGAATTCGTTGAGAGTTGGAATAGATTCGTAGACCCGGTCGACTTATTCGCTTTAAATTTAAAATAGTTTTATAGGATTCTTTCTTATTTCGTCTATGTTTTAGGGTTAAAATCAAAAAATATTGATTGTTTTCACGATGTTTCCTTACGTTTTCGATAAAACCCTCCCGTAAAAGTATTTTAACAATGCTTTCGGTGATGTTAGTCGACCCTACCCGAACTGTTCCTTTTCTATTCATGTCAGCATTTCGTATAGAGGTTATTATATCAGCAATAGTGTCTTTCCCCATGATAAGTTAAAATTCCTTATTGTTCTATAATTTTGATATAATCAACATGTTCTTTTTCTTTTATTTATATATAGATATAGACGAATTATATATTAATATATGAATTAAATTATTAATATTTTTTTATTAAGGGTATATGCGTGATACACAATCGATTAATTAATTTTATTTCAATATTCAATACCATTTTTTAAATCCTATACTAACTATCGCTATTTAGGTCTTATAAGACCTCAGGAGCTAATGAAACTATTTTAGTAAAGTTTAATTGTCTCAATTCCCGTGGGATCGCCCCAAAAACTCGAGTTCCTTTTGGATTCCCTTCTTGATCAATGACAACTGCGGCGTTGTCATCATATCGTATTATCGTCCCATTGTTACGTTTGAGTTCTTTACAAGTACGTACAATTACTGCTCTGATCACTTCTGATCTTTCTAGAGGAGTATTCGGTATTGCTTCCTTGATTACAGCAACAATAACGTCACCAATATGAGCATATCGGCGATTACTAGCTCCTATTATTCGAATACACATCAATTCTCGAGCCCCGCTGTTGTCTGCTACATTCAAATAGGTTTGTGGTTGAATCATATCATTTTTTTGTATCTCTTCTTTTAATACAAAGGACGAAGTAAAAAAATATTGTTTGTCAAAAAAATAAAACCGATAATCTTTTTATCCTTAAATGTTATTTAGCTTTTTCATTCTATATTCCTATTCAGAAATAATGAATTGGGTTTTTATAGGCATTTTTGATGCCGCTATTGAAATAGCTTTTCTGGCTATATTTTCGGGTACACCACCCATTTCATAAAGGATTTTACCTGGTTTAACCACAGCTACCCAATACTCCGGGGATCCTTTACCAGAACCCATACGCGTTTCCGCCGGTCTTACTGTAACTGGTTTGTCTGGAAATATACGTACCCAAATTTTTCCCCCACGTCGTACATTTCGTGACATTGCTCGTCGCCCTGCTTCTATTTGTCTAGATGTGATCCAAGCGGGTTCAAGTGTTTGAAGAGCATATCTGCCAAAACAAATACGATTCCCACGAGAAGATTTTCCTTTTAGTCTTCCTCGATGTTGTTTACGAAATCTGGTTCTTTTTGGGTTATAGTTGATGGGTTTTTTCTAAATTAGAAATTCCATCTCTACTACAGAACTGAACGTGAGAGTTTCTTCTCATCCAGCTCCTCGCGAATAAAAGTACTAAAAAAGCTTGTATTAATATATAGATGTAGTTAATGATTAATCCTATTAATCATGGTCTTTTTTGAAATTTGATCTGATCTCTTCTAAATTTGTGTATGTCTTTTTCAAAATGGAATCCAAGATGAATTCTATTTATATTTATTTAAAAATTATATTTATTTAAAAATAACGTAATATCATTATCTCGAATGTTGTTTTTGTTAGAATATTCTAACAAAATCCTTATTTTCTTTTATCTTTTTCATTTTTTATTACTTTTTTTATTAAAAAAAAAATATATATATATATATTCGCCGGCGAATATTTACTCTTTCAATATCTATTTAAGTTTGATGTTTATCCCACGAGGTCTCAGAATAAAAATCAGAATAGATAATAAAGTTTATGGTTTATTCCGCCATCCTGTCCAATGAATTACTAAGATTTATTTTTCAATTGAATCCTCTATATTCATGGGTTCCGTCGTTCCCATCGCCTCTTGATTAATCGTTAGGCCCGAATTCTACAATGGAGCTCTTACCTGAAATTTTTAATTTCATTTTTTAATTTATTTTAGAGTCAATTTTCTCAGTTTTTATTGGCTCAAGGCTCTTAATTTTTTGTTTTCAGAACGAACAGATTTATTTAATTATTATGAATGAATCTGTATTCATGCTTTATTACATTGTTTTTATTACAGTGACCTCATAGACTTTCCAAATTGGAATAATAGATCATTAATATTCAAATTTTTTCTCTCTTTCTTTCATCCTTCCGTTTATCCGCATACTTTTCAATTACCTTTCATAACTTATAATAATATTTCGTTATTCTTTTTTTTTGTAAAAAAAAATTCAGTTGCTACAATTATATGATCAGTCTATCATATCTTGACTTATTTTTTTGGATCCAGATAATGCGAAGCAATGAGTTGCTTAGGTTATTTATTAATGCTATAGTTATTAGTTGCTCTTATAGGTAAGTTCTTTTTTATTTTTTTTTTTTCTTAGTCTAATCGAATCCTAAACTAACGAGTCACACACTAAGCATAGCAATTATATCAAAGGAGTTTTGATGGAAATTTTTATTCAACCTTATAGAATTGCTGATTTTTTCTTAAACAAAAAAAGAAGACTGTAATTTTTTTATTGCTGTCTGTATAGTGTTATACTACATAGTTTTAGTTTTTTATCCTTGGATAAAATGTAAAGACAAATAAAGTTTGTTATTCTTCGTCTACGAATATCCAAATTTTTATTCCTAAGACCCCATAAATAGTTCGAACTGTATAGGAACAATAATCAATTTTAGCTTCAATTGTTTGTAAAGGAACTCTGCCTTCTCTGATCCATTCAACACGT